GCTAGCTAAGCTTGTAATTACTGTAGCTCCCCAAAAGCTCATCTGACCCCAAGGTAGTACGTATCCTGTAAAAGCTGTCACAATCATTAATAAGAAGATTACAACTCCGAGACACCGAACAAATTCCCTAGGACTGCTATAACTCGCATGATATAGACCACGAAAAATATGAAGGTGAACCACAATGAGAAACATACTTGCCCCATTAGCATGCATATAACGGAGCAACCAGCCTCCTTCAACATCTCTCATAACGTGTTCTACGCTGTTGAAAGCTAGATCCACATGAGGTGTGTAATGCATAGCTAAAAAAACACCAGTTACTATCTGAATGACTAAACAAATACCAGCTAACGAACCGAACCCCCACCAATAACTAAGATTGCTCGGGGTTGGATAATCTATCAAATGCTGATTAAGTGTGGAAGATATAGGTTGTTTAAGAAGAGAGAATCGTTGGTTCCTTAGAGTCATTTTTCTTTCCTATCGTAACAACTCTTGTTCCCCCACCTTTTTAGCGTTCTGGGGCCCCACAACATAGAAACAATTCTATATTTAATATAGATAGTACCCTTTCTTCCACCCCCGAAGGATGGAGGGGGTATACAGCGAAAGAAGCGTCGAAGGGCTCATCCTGGGTTACTGAAGAGTCGTCCGACTGCTCGGTGACCGAATCAGAGAGGTTTTTACCGCTTTCTCTTTTCCCCAGCACTCTCGGACTGATCATCTTGCTGCAACAAAGCAAGCAACGAAATGAATCTAATGGAAATTTAGGTCTCTGTCCGCTTGGAAGATTCTTCTTTCCTCTTCGGTGAAAGAGGGGTGGGCTTTGTTCTGGGGGGGCCGCCTTGCGCAGCTTTAGAAAGGAGAGAATTTCAGAAAGTCAGTCTCTCAAACCTTTTCTATCTATCTTTAGAAGTAGGGCGAGAGAAAGTCAATATGATATTTGCGTTGGTTTTTCCAACGAAACTAAGCACTTTTTTGTCTTTATCATTCGGAAGGCTCAGTCCCACACTCTGACTTCAATGATGGGAACAACCTCTGCACTCCGGCGCTCCAATGAACAACAGTTCTCCGCCAACCACTATTCTAAATAGTGGTCGATCCCTCGGGAGTTTATTTATGTTCTTATATGTTCACGCGGTGATATTCTATCTTTCCAAAAGTGCTACCCTGTACGTAGTCTATGTGTGGGGAGCATACTTGACAGGAGATAGACACAGGCGGTAGAGAGGTCCCCCACTTCGATTCCCGCCCCGTTAGCATCTCCGATCCGAGAGTTGGGATTAGTCCGTTAGGTCTTTTCGGTCCGGAGCCGGCCGGGAATGGACCTACTTACCTTGCTTGTGGACCAGCAGCAGAGCTAACCCTTGTGGTTTGGTGATTGCTACCAAGACGATTTCTTTATGCCCATTAAAGGACCTCGAGATGCTAATCCACGAAAAACGATACGAGAAATTCGAAAGAACTCATATACGGAACGAGGGCGACCCGTGGAAATACATCGGTTTCTTACTCGTGCAAAGGAACTATTTCTTGGCAACTTGGACAACTTATAACGATGTTTGTCCCGCATATCACTAGGAAGATCGGGATCTTTACAAAAGGCTTTATAAAGCTTTCGTCTCAATTCATATTTAGACGCGAGCAATCTACGTTTGTGATCTCGTATATTTCGCTTCTCCGACATCTTACTGAGTTTCCCCCCCATCTTTTTGCAAAAAGCCGCTCCACAGTGGTAAAGTCTCATCTTGTGTGTTGGCCGAAGTGACAATAGTCACATTGAACCTTCGAATATGTTCGAAGATCTCGAAATGATCTTCCAGTTCCGGGGAGAATTCGCAAAACTCCGTTTCCATCGAGAATTGAATGGAGTTTTCCCGTATTTCGACCCGAGAATCTAACAGAGACATTACTGTCGAGATTCTGACCAAAAAATTAGACATTCCATGCCCTCGGAGAGTGCTTTGTCGTGCTAGGTCACTGACATATCTTTTGTCTTTATTTGACTCCAAGAATGGATTGGATTGAAACGACTTTCCTGTCGAACCCCTTTCTGTCCGTATGAATTTCTGACCGCGCAGAATCTCCATAGCCAATTTTCCATTTTTGATTATGAAATCATAGGGGGAGGATGCCTTTGCTACTATTCTTATTTCACACGATCCAGGAACTTCCATAACGTTGGCGTGATTCGGTTTGAGCAACAGATCCTGACGTGATACATCTTCGTAATGAAAATAGAGTGGAAACATGAGTTGGCTTTATCAGTATCTATAGAATAAGCTCTATGAGCTATCTGCTTCAAAAAAGATAGTTGTTTAAATGACAAAAAATTAGAATCTATTTAAAAAGATTCTGTTTAAAATTTGAAACCAATAGCTGCGTGTTCCTAACGACCGTAAATCTCTTACGATACGTATAAGACTTTCGAGATCATGCTCTCCACCTCCAATAATATTAACAAGTAATTCGCGTTCCCGCCGCGAGTTTTCTAATTGAAGGCGGGGGTCGAGAGATCGTAGAAGATTGAGAATTTCACATTTCTTATCATAGTGCGCTACAGCTCGCTCGTGAAGAGAGAGCCATTGCGCTTCGGAAAAATAGTTTTGATAGCTTACAATATGCTCGGGAGAATAGTTCAACTCCGAACCGGGATACTTAAAAAGCCATTCATTCGGGCAATGCCCCAAGACGGCTTCTATCTCCCGCGATAGGAATCTATCGATGATTGGTGAGAATTTCCTCTCGTTGCGGCCCAGAAAATGCGGCTGAGGGAGCTTCACTATGGGGTCCCCCCAAAGTGAGATCCAGATTGAGTTCCCCGGCGCAGTGAGCTATTTCATGGGAATGAAGTATTAGCATCAGCACCAGAAAAATACGAGTAAATCTGGTTCCAAGAAGCTCGATAGTAGTTCCATGGGGGTTCGCAAAATAGTAGAACCTCCAGTTCCATAAAGTAAGACAGGAAGGCATAATGAAAGAGAGAACCAAAGAAAGACAAATACATTTTACCTCGTGAGGTAATTGTATTATCATTGGCATGTCCTGAGATCCTAATTGCCATTGTAATGTCTCCACAGGAGCCATTGTGAGGAATAAGTATTCTAGAAGAATCATTTTTTTTTTTGTTTCTTTTTTGACTGCTCCCCCACAAAAAAAAAAGAGAGACTTCTTCAACCTATCCCAGGAAGACGGAAATAGTTGGTTGTTGACCAACGGAAAGCATGGGAAAAAAGACCAAAGAAAATGAAAGAATGAACATTCACTAAATCTCTTCATTTAATAAAGTATCATTTATTCAAGTAGTTGAATTGATATCTCCGACTAAAAGATTGAAGCCTATCTTCTCTTCTTTAATAAGGACTTTTAAAGAGTGTGACTCTTCTCTTTATATACAAAATTTTCAGTCTAGTTTTCCACAAGGCATGCAAGCGAGGAGGGCTAGCCTATGTGGAGGTGGAGTCAAGCTGCAGGCACTCGACAACAACAAGAGAAAGGACAGTCACGGAACACAAACCCAATCCCGATGAAAAAAAGTACAAGCAAGTAGATCTCCTTCGGACCCTGACGTGAACGGCCGCTTTCTTGGAACTCATTCATAAGCACTTTCAATTAGTTAGACTTCCACACTCTATAAACAACTATAACAAGCATGCGATACAAAGCATCATCCTAAAGGAAGGGATTGATGCCAAGATTCAGGAATGAATCCTGGTTCCCTGGCTGGAAGCTGCTACCAGTAAATGAACTAGGGAATGACGATTGACCCGCCTGAAAATACTGAGACGAAAGATCATGAGCCGTAGCCCCGCGTGTGCGGTAATGGGCAAGGCAGCCTAAAGAAGAAGATGCTGATAGCGAGTGATTCACTCCTAAAAGTCCATCATACTCTCTTTTCGTGGAAGATGGGGTAGCAGGTCTTTTCTTGTTCTTAGGGGGCGGAGGGTTATCCTAAGAAGATGAAAGTGCTGGCAATCATAAGGGGATTGTTGCCTGTTCCCCGTTCAGGGGTGGGGAAGACCTTGGTCTAAGAATGAAAGTCAGAGCGAGTTTTTAGTCCTTTAAGAGTCCAATGTAGAGGAATGGCAGCAAGAACACTGGGGTTAGCGTGTCAAAACAACTCCTTCTTGATTGACTTCCTTCTGCGGAAGTAGTAACTAGCAAGGAAGTAAGACCCACCCAATAAAAAGAAGAAGGACAGAGCCAACATTTCACCACTATGAGAGTTGAGGGGTAGAAAGAGAAAGCGCATAAAATATCCTCGTGAAGAGGGAAGGTAACGATAGGACTTCTTCTTCATAACACAGGAAACGGACTCTTCTTGGGACTTTGACTTCCTTTGTTTAGTTAGTAAGAATAGGCCGGGTCTCCCAGTGTAGGACTGCTCCCATTCATTTGAAAAGTTAGAGCATCTCCTGTGGTAGTTGAGACTCCACCCCTCTCTCTAAAAGGGCAAAGGGGAAGTCAAAAGACCAAATCGGGAGCGAAAGGCGGTGGACATTCTCTTTAAGTAATCAATGGCGCACGAGCGATTAAGCGGGCATCTCCTGATTCGATGATCTATTGAACTACGACCGCTCCTACTTTCTTCTTAGTGGTTTGGTACTCCCCTTTTTAAGAAGTAAGTAAGAAGGGCTCTTTGTCGCTACAGGAAAGCCAGTGCATGAAGATCTATTCCCCTCGTCCTACGGCCTTCCCGCCTAAGGGGTGGATTGAGGCCTTTAGTTCGTGTTCCCTGGCCAAAATGGGGCAATCACACAAGGAAATCAAGTCTAGCTCCACCCGGGCGGTACTTCCACGAAAGAACCATAAAGTAAAAAAGGAACTAGCTCCAATTGCTACTATTCGCGGAACATCTACTTTTAAATGGAACCCCCGCAGGACGAAGCACAGATCAGTAGATATTCGAGTCTAACTGCTTTCACTAATGGAACCCTGGTATCAAGTCATTTTCTTTCGTCAACGTCAATTGAAATGTGAGAGTTGGGCGCTTTACCTTCTTTTTTGGCATAGACCGGGGATTCCTTTATATGGTCTTTTTCCTTGAGTCAGGACCTCGGGCTATGGAGCTAGGGCAGCTACTTCTACTATTTATTATAAAATAAAATAAAAAGAAGTATTTGGTGCTCCGACAAGGGCTACCCCTAATCTGAGATTGTGCTATACTATCACTTCCGCGTAAGACCTCTACCAAAGGTCATGTTCCGACTTCCGGTTCTTCTTTTTCCTTTTGACTTTCTTGCGGAATTGACTTATCATAGGCTGCCCTTCCTCCCCCACAGCCCCTTGGTTCACGATCCAGGAAAGCAAGAATCGAAGCGATCCAAGCACGCTGGGGTTCTTTTGTTTTGAGCAAGCTCTAAATCCTATGTCCTCGTGCTTGAGCCAAGCCTATTTTGTTTGAAGCCAGTCGTGGAAGATGTCGCTCTGGCTCTAGAAAGAAGCTATGAAGCGAGAGCCTCTGAACCTATGTTAACTGTGGATGGGCGTTAAGGTCCTGTGGCCATTGATAGAAAGAAGTGGTCTTCCGGGCCAATGGTAGAAGCGGTAGAAGCATTGAAAGCAATCTTCCTGGTAGAGAATGGATCTTCTGGACTGGGGAAGCGTACAAAAGCTTTTGAGCGAAATCCGGCCTATACGGATAGAAGGCAGCGATCCTAATGTCCCGATTCTATGTCCTATGGAGAGCGTATGGGCCTATGAGACAAGGAAGCCTTGCTTGAAAGAGTCAACGGAGCAATGGATTATTTGAATCCCGGTTACTTTATTAATAATAAAGAATGATGACCACAACAGCATGAGCTTGTTGAATGGCAGGCTTGACTGGCAATGGAAAGGATTTGGCTCATCCAAATCAGATGATCCTGAATCAAATACTCTTAATAGTGGTTCGCTTAAAAGATCTGTACTAAAAACATCCCTATTCCTACCCTTGAGGGGAAATCACACATGAAAAAGAGTACGCGAAAAAGCACCTTTAGGTGCCAGGAGTGCGGCATCCAGCCACATTTGCTTCGAATCGAGTACCAGCACCCGCGGATGCCCTATTTCGTCTGATTCAACAAGTGGATCCTCCTATCCCGGACCAAAAGAAGTGACTAGTGGATCTGGATAACCTTTCTTCCCTTCTACTTTTAGTAGTCGATGTTATACCGGTACTAAAGAGAAGTAATTGAATTGGCTTAGAAGCGGCTTCAACCTGAGAGGCCCGAAGTCTTCTCCCCTCGTCCTCAGACAGACCACTGGCACCCAATCTCTTTACTAGATTGGACCACGGGTCGTCACTCCTACATCCAAGATGTAGCACATCCCCCCGCGAGAAGGAAGGGAGGTGGTGATTAGGATAACCCAATTATGGTTCTGGATCAAGGTTTTTCAATAGGTGCTGCCCCCGCCTTCACTTCTCGTTCCGTATACTTTTGTCCTTCCCTCGTTCCCTGCCTCGATTCAATACCTCTCAAAATGGTAGTGAGTATTCGGCTCACCTCAGCTCGCCTGTGACATAGCATAGCAAAGCTAGCCTTCAGAGATCTCTTGCCCAAAAAACTGGTTGATGCAGTGAAGGTTTTTTAAAAGTGAAAAGACAGAAGGGACCCGCCAGACGAGCTTATCGAGTTGAGGAACGAACCCGCTAGGACCTCCTCTCAGGATGACTAAAAGGTGTGCATACGATGGGCGAAAAATCTAAACGAACCTGCCACAATCGAAAAGGAAAGGATCACTTAGCTCCTCTAAAATCGAGTGGTGAAGAAAGACCCTTGTTTCAAGAACACGTAGCGCTCAGTTACTTTGTAATTCCAATAAAAAAGAAAGATAGTGAATGAATATGGGCAATATCTCTGAGGAGAGGCAGAAAGCCCCCTATTCAAAAAAGAACCAGCCAGAATTTACAGGCACCATTCAAGGGATGATTATGACTACATCGCCTGGCCCGCTACACTTAGCTTTACACTTAGATATAACGATAAAAAAGAAACTTATAGAAAGATCATAAGGCCAATCTTGCTATCCGAGGGTCAGCATAACGAAAGTGGAGAACAAGCTAGTGCTAATCATAGCGGAGATACTTATGGATACTACCAGGAGATACGAGAGATCACGGCAAAAATAACAATCGGAGTGTCGCATTCTTATTGGAGTTCAAAAGATTAGAAGGAAAGAGGATATAGAATATGAGCTAGGTCCGCCCCTTCCACCAACAACTCCAGTTGGATGATTATCTCCGCGCCTAAGTCGCTATCTCTGCCGAATTTCGAATTTCGCCAAGCAGCAGCAACTGCCCCCATTCATGAAAAGAGAAATGATGATGAGCTAGTCGAGCTAGGAGCCAAGAACAAGAAGCAGCTCCCGGAAGAAAGTTGGGGCTCTTTGTCCTGATTCCCATTTTACGTAGTTTTTAGACTCACTTCGGTTCACCTGGTCTACTGATCTACTCCGAGCGGTACCATCGATCGGGCAGACCAAAAGACGAATAGACACTAACTAACCCGATCCATCCATCGTCGGCTTCTTCGTCTGATCTGATCTTATGGGAAGTCTAAAGGCGGAGAGTCTAAAGTAAGGTCTTCAGTGAGCGTGGTGAGATCAAGCAGTTGGGAACGGATATCGAGGTGAACCTTAGCCCGCTTGGAAAACCGTGAGGCGAGTCTCGATGTCTGGTTAAGAATCGGGATTGCTAATAAGGAAGCCCTGCACGAGAAAGAGCCCAACCCCAAAGGTTATGCTGGGCTAAATGCTAATGCTGGTTTAGAAGTACCACCTGATCATTTACGCCGGCTATAGCCAACAAGAAAGAACGTTACCTAGACATGGGCATCATCATGTCATGAGCTCATGAGCTAATTCAAAAGCCCTAAGTAACTGTTGCTAGATTGGTACTGATACGCTCAGACTGGGCTCAACAGCATAGGATCTCCATTGACCGACTCCTCCCCTTTCCATAGATCCTGCCCAATGGGATTAGCATGACTTTAGGATCCTTGGGTTTGGTAGACCTTCATACAGGTCTCGGCGAATAAGAGTTCCCATTGTCCATTGTTCCGCGATAGCCTAGGAGTCTTGGCGGCTAATGCCGAGTTGAGTAATGGTGAATGAATTCTCTCAATGGCTTGTGACAACACTTGGTCGATGATAGCTCTATGATTGAGAACCTTTTCCTACTCGTGAGCGGCTCTTCCCGAGCAGCTTTGCGCTTATCGACAGGCGCTTTGGAGCCTTATGCGTTATGGGATCTAGCAGAAAAATAAAGATAATCTATATATAGTAAAAGAAGAGGTCCTTAGTTGGCGTAAGGCTTCTACCAATATCCCCATAGCCATTGGATTTTGTTGTGATAGCCCTACTTCTTGAGCTTCGGCTTGTCTTGTAAGAGTCTTGCGAAATAAAGAAGAATAGTCAGACTAAGTTGGTCGACAACTTCTTCGATGAGACAGATCCTATGGCCTAAGGTCTCGCCCTATCCTATTTCGGTAGTTGCTGAAAATCTACGAGAAGAGGTGATTTTATTCAACAATGAAAGAATTAGCATTGCCCTGCTGCTTGCTATAGTTCTGTCTCGTATTCGCAGGTATGAGGGCAGGCACTCACGTGTTTGAATGGATGAACGAACCGATCTTGTGACGTACTGAGTGAGCTTGAGCTCTTCGATCGCAGACCTGATCTACCAAGGTAGACCATAATTAGTGCAAGCCTTTCTTTCAGGATGGGGTGGTGGTAGGGAAGCTGCTGGTACTAGTATCGAAACCATAAGGGGCGTTTAGGCTGGGACTGAAGCTTTGATACTCGTGCCTACGCAGCCTTTGTTCACATCTCTCATCGATTCCCCTATGGAGAAGAGGAAAAAATAAGAGCATTCATTGGTTGGACCTTTATGCTACCAGCCTTTGCTATTGAAACTCTTTCTATACTATACGAGCTGTAGGATCATTAGTATCACCCGCAAAGGCATACATAGAAGGCAGTATCTCTGCCGGGTCGAGATCTGAGGCCGGTGCGGCAACCCATTGATCCACCGGAATAAAAGCGAGCAGCATTGGGGCTAGCAGCATTTAAACCACAAAAGCGATTCACTTGGTTCCAACTAACCAACCAGGTTAAGATGATAGTAAAAGGAAAAGCAGCTCAATCAAGTGATAAGCAGCCATGGAATCCGCCCAGCCTCAGCAGGCAAATGCCACCCGCTAAGCTAATGATGCTGAAAGAAAGTATTCATGTTAAATAAAATAAAAAAAAGGTATGCCGCACAAAAAAGAAGTAATTTCGGGAAAGAAGGAACGCTCTTCGAGAAGCAAATAGAACTCGAGAAGAGTCTAATGCAAAGTACCTTAGCTAATGGCAGAGAAATTAAGGGTGCAAGAATCGTTAAGCGGATGCTATGCTCGGGATCGATACCTTCGATAGAGCCCTCAACGAGGCGCAGAAAGCAGCGAGGCATCGGCGCTTACAATCGCCCGAAAGGGGGCTGGGTGATGTCATCAAGGAAGGAGCGCCAAGGCCAATACAGAAAGAGAGGCACTAACAAAGCCAATGCTTTGCCCCTTCCCATGTCCCAAAGCGTCTTCTTATTCTATGCAGCTTCGTTCATGCCCTCATCTCTCGGTCCTTTGCCAAGCAAGTGTGAGACATCAATTAGCCTTCTATTCTAATACACAAGGGATTCATTGAAGCAATCTACCTCCGAGAAAAGTGGCCTTTGAGCCTAAGGGCGCAACTTGATCAAAGGTCCCATCCATAGGGATCCGAGCTAAAACACTCATCAACTCCTTATGGTAGGGATATAAGAGTCTTTGCTTAATTTCATTTCCAATGGCAAAGATTCGTCTCTTTCCCGCTCCCTCAATCACCATACCCAACCTACCAAAATCACCCTGAAATTCAAACTGTTCAAACGTGGGCGGTTTTGGACCTACCCAACGCTCAAAGCAATCAAGATCTTTATTGGCCGTCTCAGTCTTAGTCGGGTCAAGGGCAAAAGGTACCCTCCCCCTCCACAGCACTGCCGACGAAAAGAAGGCTTCCTGTGCATGGTCTAATCTCAGCATTGATCCATAAGCAGCAAGCTCATAAGTTAGAGCTAAGAAAGCTGACTTAATCGGTTTCGAATGAGACTTAGGATACAACGCATCCTTAGGGATCCTTACATTAGGCACTGCCTTCCAGGTTGGCTCCCAAGATATTCCTTGAACGAGGGTCGATGTAATTGAGCTCGCCCGAAAGCGAGTGACTGCACGTACCCAACCAGTAGGTTAGTGACTTCGTACCTTTATCGAGCTTTCCAGGCTCTCCTTTCATTTGAATCTGGCTTGAATCGATGGCATAATCAGTCTAGTACTGACGCGTGGTGTTACAAAAGCCTATGTGACTGACTTGCCATTGCCAACCGTACGCCGCGTCCTGATCCTCACGGAGCCGTAGGTCTCTCGTTCCTTTTCTCACTCGTCGATGGAACCTCACCCTCAGGCTCCAAAATAGTCGTTCTTACGCTTCCGGGGGTCTAGCCTTTCCTTCCCTCTCTACAGTGAGGTTCTGTTTGAAGTTATGATTGAGACAACGAGTCATAGGTCTTTGTTTTATTCCCTTGGCTATTAATCACCAAGAAAAAGGCTATTCATTAGCAACAACAAGAGTAAGACACGGCGCAGCACTCCTGCAGTTAGAAGAAGAGCGCGACCGGAACCAAGCATGAAAGATTGACTGTGACGCTACGTGCATACACTGATCACTACGGAGAAGAGAAAACATGTCATAAAGCATAGGGGAAAGCAAACATCGACTTCCCCCAAAAACCATTGATTGGGATCGATATAACAGAGTGTGCTCGATAGTCATCACTATTATGTCCCCGAATGGAATGTATGTCACCTTTTTTCTCATTTCAAGACTTCCCCCAGGGCGCTTTTTTCTTTCCCTTTTAGACCAACCTGCCGCCTATAGTTTAGTCGTCTGTTTATGCGAGGGTTGATTCTCTTTCTAAGAGCAGAGCAGGGGAAGAAGGAGCTTTCTTTCCTCCTAGCCAGAAAGAGAGACAGAAAAAGAGAGAGACCTTAGACCGAAAGAAGGGACTAAGGACTAGTGGATATGGGCATAGGGGCTACGGGAATACGTATGATAGGCTGGGTAGGATCCGTACTGGACGGACATATATTATTTCCTACTTTGAATACGGAATAGCCGGAGAGAGAAGTAAGGTAGTCACCGATTGGAAGACTTCGACGGCTTAGAAAGAGAAAAAGTACTCGCTCACTGGAGCAAGAAAGAAGCGTACGGCTTACTCAGACACTAGGCAATGAACCCGCATACACATTCACTCGCTATAATACTCACTTACAACAATGGGTGAGACTACCAAGACTTAATGCTTAGAAGAATGGAAGGAATAAAAGATTCCAAGAACGAAAGTCAAGAAAGAAGGATAGGGCAATGGGTATGGTGCCTAGGCCTGCAACCTCATAACCTAGAGCAGAAGCCCTGACTCTGAGTCGCGGATATTACGATTACTGAGGGACTGACTTAGTAAAAGAGTCTGGGAATGGTGAGCCACCTGCAGCCGCAAAAGCATTCACAACCTTTACGGGACGGACAAAAGGACTACGGGCTAGACCTCTTCCACGTTGATTAGTAGAGTGGATTCCGAAAGTCTAAATAATTTATTACCTTACAAATGGTCAACTGCCCTTGTTGCGTACCTTTGGCATAAGAAGAAGAGCGATAGAAAGCAACTGATAACTCATGCTGTGAGAAAGGGAAGATCTTGGTTCTGGAAGTAGCAGGTTAGATAGGTTTTCAAACGAGCTTCCTTTACCGCCTCTTACTGACAACTATTAGGGCGAGTGACTTTGTCCCTCTCGTAGTCCCCAAGTCCCATTCATCACAGCTTTCTCTTAAAAAGAGAGGGGTTGAGGAAAAGCTTGTAGTATTGATGCTTTTGGCGCAGTCTCGGGACCATTGTAACTAAGTCAGCTAGGTGCCCTAAAGCGGATGAGGGATCAAACTCCTCTTGCTCTTACGGAAGGAATTAACGTATGATGGACTTCTGGCTATGGGGCACGAAGGGTATAAGAAGAAGTTGTTACAGCTCCTGTCATTTAAGAAGAAAGACCGGGCTGCTTTTAGCTCATCCGGCGAAAGGTCCTTCTTATTTGAGGAAAGCCCGAGATTTAGCTGCTGTAGTAAGGGCAGTAGATAAGGAAAAGACGTAACTGCTCTTATCTTAATAGGATGCCGAGAAGAAGCTCCTCTTGTTGAAGAGGACTGATTGACCTAAGGCAAGAAAGAGTAGCCTTCAGCCAATAGCAAGTGAATCCGAAGAGCTTTTTTGCGTATCGTATAAGGGCTTCTTTTCCACATGCACCAGATCTGGGCTGCTAGGAAGGAAAACCCTGAAGCCAATAGGTTGTTTTCAAATGTGCACATGAAGAAGAAAAGGCTGTTTGGGAGATTTAGTGCCTAGCCTTAGATGGAGCAAAGCAGACTGAGGGCATTAACTGAGATCCGATTCCATTCCTTCTCTTTCTGTGGCATTTGTCCTTTCTTTCATCCCGTGTACTTATCTTGATTTGCCGAGTCTGACACACCGGACCGCATCTCGATTTGCACATGGATAATCTGCTGGTGGACCCTTTCCTTAAATCTGCCTCCAGCAAGCCACCCCAACCCTACCGCCAAAAAGCCGTATAGTGCTGGTGCCCTGACGTGAACGGACGCTTTCTTTGTCTAAACCGGAGACATCGCACCTGCAGTGGGAATGGTTTCCCCACCGCAGACGAGAATACTCTTTGAAGACTGTGAAATACAGTTCTAATTTATTCATTCAGTAAGGGATTTCTCCTCCTCAAAGTAGGAAAACTTATTGCAACTAGCGTCATCATTCTTTTCGATCTTGTACTAAGCTAAGTATTCCCAGAATCGCTTAATAGTGGGATATATTTGATTGACTATGTTCAGTAAGTTGATTGTTGGTTAACAACAACAAATGGTGTGGAGCCACCGTCGTACTCATAGCTAGCGGTTTGAAACGAGAAGGGCTGTTCAAGGAAATATAGAATAGCAGGAAGGCTTTGACCATACCTTCTTCTCATAGGTGAAGCAAATCAAACCTATTTCTCGAAGAAGTAGAGGGGTTATTTCGGTAAAGGCGATCGCTAGAACTGTGGCTTCTCGAAAAAGCCAAACCCGGAACAGAGAACGGTGCTATTCGTGGACAGATCAAGCAAGGGATAGTCTCCGCTAGGAGATAGTGCTTTGTCTTCTTTTTCAACAAAGGGTTGTCGTACTGGACAGGAACGAGTTGATACTGGTCAAGGTGACACGAGACCGATAAGACGGTCTTAGATAGCAGTCGATCGTTTAATCAACAAGAATTGATCCACACTCCGATGATTTGAAATCAATGTGTGAAAAGTCAATCACAAAGACTGATCACTGGCAGGCGATGTCCAACTCAGAGAGGGGCCAAAAGCGGGGTTGCAGTATATAGCCACTAGGACTTAGTGACTAGGAGCGGAGAGCCTCTTGCGCCTTCCTTACTTCTCGAGCGATATCTGGATAGAAAGGTACTTATCCCACATTGGCAAAAAGCAATGGAATAAAGAGGTTCAGACGGAGAAAACCTTGCTTTCTTTGTTGCCGTTGTCAACGAAACTTGCTATGGTCGTTAATTTTTCTACTAGAAGAAGAAATGGTCAACAGCCCTAGTTGCGTACCTTTGGCATAAGAAGAAGAGCGATAGAAAGCAACTGATAAGGTTAGCTAGAAGTTTTAAAATGCTGGAAGTAGATAGCAAAGAACCCTAGCTTGAGGAAGAGAGTGGTGATCTAAGACGTTAGTGGTGAACGAAGTTGGTACTTGCTTAGCGCATAAGGCTACGATCTTTCTTCTCTTATGATATTTCAATATAGGCTTTAAAAGCTGACTTCCACTACCTACTCCCTATAGGTAGTGGAAGTCAGAAATCCTATCCATTACAGCTCTCAGCCTAGGATAGTCTCAACTAGAGGGCTTACAGGGATGGGAGTTAGAAAGCTGGTAAGGGGACAAAGGCAGAGAAGGAGATATGGCGAGCAAAAACTCCTCAGCGTGTCAGGTGCTTTATGTGGCTAGCAACAAAGGAAAGGTTGATGACCAATGTGACTCGCGCTGTGATGGGTTTCTCTAAAACATCTGGCTGTGGCTTCTTTATTGGGCAGGAAGAAAATGCCATGCATGCTTTGAGGGAAAAGGTCTTCATTGATTTCGCCCGGATCTCAATTCCTCGTTTTTGACATGCCACTTACAGGGAAATGCTATTTGCTAGTTTTCCCAGAGGAAGGGGAACGATCGGCCGATCGATACCGTATGGAAAGAGGAAAAAGAGAAGAACGAAGCCCTACATCGGTGTCTGCCGGGGTATTGAGAATGTGGTATTGCTTTACCCGGTCTCAGTCTCAGTAGGAAAAGAACAAACCTTGCTCCGATATGAGTTGAGAAGTCTCCGGGGAAGTCCCCTACCCCTATAAGTAAGTAAGGCTAGTCTCCCCTTCCACTCTTCTCTCAATGTCAGTGCTTGGGGATCGGGTACAGCGAGATCACTTTTCAGCTTGTTAGTCTGCTATGCATGAAAGCAAGGAGGAGAGAAGCTCTCTTTCTTCCTCGGGAATCCGGTATGTGAGAAATTTGTATACAAGGTCTCACATGTAGAGATGCCCTACCCATAGAGGAAGAAGTTGGTAGCGGACAAGTCATTCAGCAATGAAACTTCCATGGCGTAGATTGACCTTTCACAAATCTGTCTTGAAGAGTGAGATCGTTATTGCATAGATAAGGTGCCTATCTCTACACGGTACTTCCACAATGAGATCAGAAAAGCAAAGAAGGAGCTTTATATCTTCCTCGGTATGGTCCACTCGATGAGTATCCCTGGAATTTGCGTTAAAAATTGTAAACAGAAGGTATTACTCCCTACCGTTGAATGCGTGTGGTCAACTGTGTAATCGAGGAAGCCAACATTGACTGACTTTCATGGTTAAGGTTCGAAAGAAGAAATAGTGTGGGATGAAAGTCCGGGCCAAGATTTCGTAGTTAGACCGCTGATACCCTGCCTAGCTGAATAACTGACCGACGGCGGAATGGTAAGCTTCCTCGTTCACTTGCGCGGGTCGGCACTTATTTCGTATGTGATGCAACTACAATGCTTGAGAGGTCTAGTGATCGGTCTCAAAAGTAAGATGGTAATGTTCAAAGAGAGGAATCGAAATAGATGTCTGTCTCTGCCTCACCGTAAGGCTTTCGGGTTGAGCTGCGTAGTCTTAGGTAGTTTAAGGTAAAGAAATGCCCACAAAAAAACCTTAAGCCTTAAAGGCATGAAGGAGCTTACCTTATGTTAACTGCCAGCCTTCTAAGGAGAGAGCATCTTAAACCGTTTGTGCCCCATAACAAATGGCTCACTTCCCTTCCTTTACCGATGGTACCTAGATAATTTCACTCCCCTCGGATTTTGCTCAATTAGTAGAACAAAGCGGAAGAAGCGAAAAGGGACAGGTCTCTTCCATCAGTTAGAATTGCATTTATATTATGATAAAGCAGCTACTTCTGTCCGTGCATATCTTCAATCATGCTTTTCACAAGTTCGGTACGCTCGAGGGAAAGTTCCACTAGTTCTATTGGTTTTCAGCCCGCATTCTTCCTAGCAACCGAGTCGATGTAAAAGAACCCGAGCGAGGGCCTGGTGAGTTCTCTTCAAACCAAGTTGTTATAGTTGCATTTCCTATTATTTGTTCTTGATTCCTTCTTTGAGAAGTGCCTGCCATTTATACCTGGGTTAGCTAGAAGTTTGAAGGATAGCATTTCAAAGCAGGAGTTTGAAGTTAGGCCACCAGAGTAGCCGAAGAGACTGCCCCCGCGACGGGCAGTTGATCATAAAAAAAATAGAGTTGGAGCCAGGGGCCTAACCGCCAGCACAAGCCCCTTACAAAATGTCTGTTCCAGAATTAAAAGAACTTCGAAAACAGCTAGATGAACTTATGAGTTCCGGATACATGTTGATTTGGAACCCTTTGGTGCACCAGTCTTGTTTCAACCCAAACATGGTGGAAGTCTTCGAATGTGTGTAGATTACCGGGCTTTGAACAAGAAAACTAAAAAAAACCTATTCAGATCTTTTTGATCAATTGGGGGGAGCCCGTTACTTTTCAAAGCGTCACTTGCCTTCTGGGTACTACCAAGTTCGCATTGCCGAGGGGAGTGAAGCGAAGACAACCTGTGTGACAAGGTACGGAGCCTTCGAGTTCTTAGTCATGCCATTTGGATTGACCAATGCTCCGGCCACATTTTGCACTCTCATGAATTAGATTTTCCATGAAGAAATTCGTCGTTGTGTACTTGGACGACATTGTTGTGTATAGCCAGACTCTGAAGGAGCACCTCCCCCATCTCCGCACAGTGTTTGAGAGATTGAGGGGGAATGAATTCTATGTGAAAGAGGAGAAGTTCTCATTCGCGCAGCACGAAATTTTGTTCCTCGGCCACTGGATAAGGGTAGGAACCATACGCATGGACAAGGATAAGGTCCGTGCTATCACTGAGTGCCAGGCCCCGACCAAGGTAAAGGAGCTGCAATCATTCTTTGGGCTAGCCAATTATTACCCCCGTTTTCTCAGGGGGTACTCGAAAAAGAGCAGCTCCGCTTACAGATCTGTTGAAAAGGGGCCACAAGTTGCCCAGGTCTGAGACGTGCCAAGCAGCTTTCGATGACCTATCGCGTGAAATGACGGAGGATCAAGTGCAACAATTTCCTAACCACTACCCTTTGAGGTCCACACTGGATGCCTCTGATTATGCTGTTGGGGGCGTCCTGATGCAAGATGGACATACAATTGCATTCGAAAGCCGAAAGTTGAATGAGGCTTCGAAGCCTTAGACGGTCCAAGAAAAGGAGATAACGGCGATAGTCCATTGCTTACGGACTTGGGGAAAAAATGAGTTGTAAAAACCGACAATGTGGCAACCAGTTACTTCCAGACGCAGAAGAAGTTGTCACCAAAACAGGCGCGCCGGCAAGAGAGTCTTGCCTAATTTTATATGATTCTAGAGTACAAACCGGGCAGAACCAATCAAGTCGCCGACGCATTGAGCAGACGGAGTTGGCCGCATTGAAGTGTGAAGCTACTGCAGCAGCAAGCCGAGTTGAGAGCACACTAATTCAGCAGATCAAAAAGGTCTTGGAGACCTCTTGCGGGCAACATACTTAGCCTCGTTAGAGAAAGGAAGACGCGTCGATTTTAGTTGGAGAATGTCCTGCTCATGACGAAGCGGCACCGCCTGTATGTGCCAAAGGGGGAAGATTGACGAAGATCCCTACCTATAATGCTTTGTACTTGAACTGACCAAAAGTCCAGTTTTGCTGCTTAAGGGGTGGCCTTCTAGGAGGTTTTCTATACCTCTTCGCCCCTGGCTTTTCTTCCTTCTCCCTTTGTTACTGACTTTACAGATGTCGTACCTCTTCAGTCTATTGCTCCTAGGCCTATGCTTTCTATAGTAGAGATAATTCATATTGACTGTCTTTCTCTCGGGGGAACTCCCAACATCCCAAGAAGTGACCTTTGACAAACCTTCCGAAAAGAGCTGAAGTAGCCATCTTTGCAGCGCTTATGCCTGCAAGGGAAGAGATATTCAATCAAGCAAGCCCACACTGGCTCAGAAGGAAGGCAAGCTGCAGAAGGCTTCGGGTAAAGAGAATACGATTAACCGATCGGGTAGGAATCGAGAAAGTTGCCAACCATTCTGTAGTACGTTTTTTTACAGGGCTTAGTCTTTCACCGGCATGAATTGAAGCGGGTTCGGGCTACGAGTCCGACTGCTGCTCTAAGAAAGTCAGTTTAGGCTCTCTTTTTGCTTTGATGCTCCTCTTCCTGGGAGGTAATTACCGTTAGCGTACAGCACCACTCGCCAGACTCGAACTTGCCACATCCTGTCGAACAAAATATGGATTTTCCGGTGATAGTTGGGGGCAGCGAATCAAGAGCAATAATTGGCATTGGAATGCAATCGCTTCTAAGCCAATTCAATTACTTCAATCCATTTATCTTTACCTCCTCTACTTCCAGGAAGAGGCTGAGAGAGTTACCCTAAGGCTTGGTGAGCTAGGTTTAGTGACTGGGGCAAAGTTATCTTCTATACGAGAGCGCCTGTCCCCTGTTTTTACTATTAATTATATAGTATAGAACCTCCTCGAAGCAAGGAAGGGACTGAATCCACTAGTGGGACATGCTCATAACAATAGAGCTAGTAAGGCAAGCAAGGTTCTTTATCAGAGAATGGGCTCTTATGGAATGCCTGATTGCATTTGCACATGATTCGTAATAAACAGCCTTTCCGCGCCGCGTGGATTAGCAATCAAAGCTCTTCTCTGCTCACTCTTGTCTACGATTTCCGGGTTTGAAGGACCGAAATTAGTTGCGGTAATAAGACTAGCTTTCCGTCTTGTCATTCCATTCTTTATGCTGAGAAGCGTCTGTTTACGAATCGGGTCTTGCAGATGTGCCATTGATAATACCGAATCCTCTCTTTGACACTTGACACTAGTAGTAATTTCATTGCTGTCTTTCGAATTAAGCTTACAATTGAGAAGCTTGTAAGTTCCTCCTTAAGCTACAGGGCTTCCCTAGAGGGATGAAGAGGGATGAGGTGGTCGTACCGCTTCTGGTACCACGGTATGCCCCACCAGGGGCTCTTTTTCCGACAGGAGCGCTAAAGCCCTTGACTCCCTTCTCTTACCTTTCCTTTCATGTCATGAAGGAAATGCCCCTAGTGCTGGATAAGAGGCTTAAGATGAGTTCCATTGGGAAGAGTCTATCTTTCTTACCCGGCTCCAGGCCATGGAAAGAGGTCTCGGTCACTTTTGCGAAATCAGACTGATTTGCTAGGCTGATAGTTGCCCTTCCTCTACCAGAAATGCAAGCTAAGGACTCTCTCTCGGCCTATTCCGGGTGATAGTAAGACATAGCCTCAACCCCTGGGCTTTCTATTCACCTATACCCAGGCTTTCTTCATAAGAAGAGGGGAATTCATGCGCTTACTTAGAACTCCTTGTCGCTCGAAAGCACTTCAAATGTACTAGTATGGAACTATCACGGTATGGCTTGCATTTGCCTACTGAAAAGGGGGCTGCTTCAAAAGGAACAACAGCTTCCACGCACTCATACCTTAAAAAGACCCCTACCAAGTTTGACAAGCAATCGGGGAAGTGGCTTTGTCACACTGCAACTGGCTCATCTGAGGAGTACATTTCTAAATCACCGAAATGCCATTTTTGTGTTGGTAGGGCAGAAAGCCACAGCCCTAGGCCTTAGACTTAATTTACGAGGAAGGCTTTAGAATCAAGGGGCAACGAGTGAACCCGCTGTCCAATAGGTTCAATGGCGTGAAGAAAGCCAGACAGCAATCAAGAGATCTAGGGGAGAATGTGAGAGATATGATGGAGTATACTGCTCTAAGGGCCTGGGTGAAAGAGTGGCTCACTTACTTGAGGTGGTATCACCTTAGTGCGTGGTCCCTCTTCCTCCAAGACTTCTTTGAAGCACCGGTCGTAAACCGGAAATGGAAGACTGAGTCTACTGACCCTACGTTAGTTAGATTCGGTTTACTATGGAAAGTCTATGATTGGTTAGCAGATAAAGGTCTTGATTACAAGGTACCTATACTTGATACCACACCTTCACTTAATTGTGTTTGTGTTAAGGTGTTGTGGTAGGGATAGACGGACTGGCTTTTCTACTATTCGCTACCGAGGTCGTCCAGCCTCGTGCGAAGAGGGGTTGTGTGGTTATAAAGATTAAGGATACCACCGACTCCAAGTCCATCCATCAGTCGTAAGAATCAAGGCGTTCCTGATCGCCAATTCAGCGCAGGCTTCCAAAGGTGTAACAGGAAACGACTTGACTATGACGATGAGTTCTAATAATATATATTGGTATACCTTGCTCGGCTCACACAATGCCACATTAAAAAATGATGGCTAAGTGCAAACAAAAGCCAAGAGGATAGATAACCTAACGGTTGACCGGTGGAGAACCCAACAAAGGAATCGGGTCTTTTAACCCAATCCACTAAGAAGGGATGACCTGCTAATAAAGCAGACACTCCATGCTGCCAACTCTTCAAATGTGGTTCAGCTTCCAACGGGTAGGCTCCCAAACCACATTGCGGCATCTCCTTCTCTTTCTTAGACTACTTCTTTCTTAGACGAAATTTCATAAGAGAAGAAAGCGTAGAAAAGAAAGGTTTTGATTCGCCTTGAGTAAAGAAAGAAAAAAGCTTTCTAATGCGTCAGGGCTTTTACTTCACTTATTCTTTATAGATTGGCTTGGTGTTCAGTGTACCGCACCTCTGACTTTCTATATATAGATTGTCTTTGTGTTCAGTCTACCCTGTCTAGCCGGAAGCCGGAACGGTGGGTACACGATTTCAAGCTCTTGGTCACCCTAACTAGCTTTCGAAAAGCCAGCGCCCAAAGGTGCTCTATTGAGCCGGTCACCGTCTGGTAGAGTAGGAGCCAAGTCCTTGACTTCTCGCTTGGAGCATGAGAAAGGTCGAGCTTAAGACCATGTAATCGATCAATGTGAAGAAAGACTTATCTGAAGTTCCGCACCAGGACTCAAAGCATACCTCGGGGAGAAGGTAGCTTCAAGAGCGCTACCCCGGAAAAAGGTGCATCCCATTTATTAATTTAAATTTGTTGGTCAACAACCAATCGTATCCGTCTTCCTGTGATAGGTTGAAGAAGTCTCTCTTTTTTTTTTTTGTGGGGGAGCAGAAGAGTCAAAGAATGAGGAGAAAGAAAATGGGTAAAAACTTTGAGAATATGATGGAGAAAATGACTATAAGGAAACGAAATAATCTCAATTTTACGACAAATCCGCCGGTCCGATGGCTGTTCTCTCTGAGCCTCGCCGGGCTTTCTATTTCCATTTCAGGTTTTATCGGGGCTTTTCTAGGATCAGAAGGAAGCGCTTTAATTTGTGCCACAGGAATTTGCTTTGTTTTGACTCTTTTTTTAATAACCTTTATCTTACTAAGTCGAAGGCGAAAAAAAAACAGTTGGATTCTTTTACTCTTCACTTATCTAGGCATTTGGCTCTTCTCTTCTCTCTTTCGACTCCTATTGTGGCAACACATCGGTACTCTTTTAGAAATACCGATGGCAGTGGTCTTTCTGATTTTGCATCACGAGTTTACGCCCCAAAACTTGTGGATGCATAGCATGCTACCCCATGGACCGGGCGGTGCATCAAGCTCGCAGGGCTACGATCCCGGTCCTGCCCTTTCCCTTCCTCCTAGTCCTAATGGTGAAATAGCTACCCTTATGGACGAATTGATTCAAGCAAACGAGCAACTGCAACGCTTGCTTGAATCAAGGATCCAATCACCAGAAGAGTTCGCTGCTTGGCAGCGCGAGACTGAACGGCTAGGAACCGTTAGTTCGCGCATTTCACAAGAACTGAAACAATTCATGGAAATGGATCAGGCTCGTGCGCAAGAGGAGAACCGTCAAATTGACGAGTTCCATGCGCGTCTCGGCCCGTGGTGGCAACAACAGGCCGAGACGGCCGCCAGACAACGGGAAGCTGTAAAAAATCTGACCCGGCAGCTTGAAGCGCAAGAAGCGTATATCCGGGAATTGAGGGGTGGGGCTAAGCCATAAAACGCTTACCAAGGAATAGAAAGGGAGGGCCGGGCGTCAGAGAAAGTTGGTTGGGGTATAGAGCCGTAAGCGCGGTGGGGGGTGACAGAGGACGTGCTCGTACGGTTCATAGAAGGGTATGATCAACTCGTTGATTGTTGGGAACTTTCACTCCTCTATATTCGAAATATGCCTTTTTAGGAGCATTACGATCTGCAGCTCAAATGGTCTCTTATGAAGTCTCTATTGGTCTTATTCTTATTGTGCGCCTTGTGAGCGCGTTTGGATCCGCGAAGGCAATCGCTCGGATCTTCCTCTAACCCAACCCGGGAACGGACCGGAGGGAACCGCAGCATGGGGAATGTCCGCGTCTCGTCGCAAGGCTCATTTTTTGTTGTGGGTCATAGGGCGCGCTTCGGGCGGGCAGCTTTATCTGATCAAGAGCCGGGGCACAAGGGTCCTGGTACTATCCAAGTGCGAAGAACCCCGGAGGTGACTGCAATGAGCAGAAATCTCACTCACCGGCCTAAACGACGAGCAAACACTCGAACGTGAGAGCAAGGGATCACCCGACGAATGGACGAGCTCCAAGGAGGGGGGAGAGAGGAAGGCAAGAACCATGCTTTCAGAGAGGTGGCGGTCTGAATCAACTCTGAACTGCGAGAATAATTGACTAAGCCGTGCATAAGGGGTCATTCTCCAAACGGGACGGGGCCAAGCCTTTAGGTTGTTTTAGTAGGTTGGGTGACAGATCGGCCATAGGAGTACTCCGGGATAAAAACCAGGGCAACAAATGTCGAGCATACGACGATGCCGCCCCTTTTCATTTCGTGGAAGCCCCCGGC